TGATAGGCGAAGAACTAACTTCTCTGGTGTCCGTCAAAGGATTCGGAGGTAGGGGATGACCTGTAATTAATCTGGCTGTTCGGGTTAAAGGGAAGGGCCTCGTCGAAATCATCGGCTTTCTGCCCAACGCCACGGCCGTGGCCCTATTATTTAAGAATATTTCCGGATGTATAAGGCCAGCATAGGCTGAGTCTAATTCACCATCCCGGGATTGAGTTCTGACCATAAAATGCAACTATCATGCTTGGATGGAAGGAGCATTCAATACTATCGAGGTTGGACGGAGGCGCCTCTTATCGGTCGGGAGTGAGTTGTGAATTCTGGTGATAAGGCTTGTGATGTTCGATCTAAGATATTCGGAATAAAGATCCGGATAGAATTGTTGGCTTTCTCAATAGCTTTCTCGGCCGGAAAAGCAGCTCCTAATTCCTATCTCGGTAGCTTCATCTTCTTCGGGAGCTGAGAATGCTTCTGCTGCCGAACCGGGAGGGACAAAGAGGCTTACATGCCTTATTTAAAAAATGGAAAACACGTCTTTCTGGGTGGGGGTATTAAATCCTTAACTTCCCTAATTTGAATTTAGTGAGAAAGCGCGTATACTTGAAGGAAGGCGGAATATTTCACCCCTCATCCGGAGTAGTTTAGTTAGTTGTCAATAGCTTGTGATTCGGAGTTGTCGACCCGTCATTTCCAGTCAAGTAAAGGAGCATCTCCCTCTTCATCGCAGTCGCTCAATACGTTGTATCGATAGAGTGACATTTGCCTTACCCCCCATGATCCCTCTACCCGAGGGATCAATAAGCAACCGGGTGACGGGCGAACCACATCTGTTCCAATTCCAGAGGCTTTCTCCGATCGAAGTCGGATCAAATGCAAATATTCGATTCCAGAGGAATCGGTTTTTGGGGAACCTCGGGCATTGGGTGTTCGAAGATTTCGATGCCTTCTATTCCGGTCAATGAACCGATATTGTGAGGGAGCAGCTAACCAATCTCATTTCTCAGAGAAGTCCATCGGTTTAGAGATTAGTTCATGCTCTTTCATCCCCTCGTTCAAGGAGTCGGAGATGGCTTGGCAGCAAGCGTAGTGGCAGGCAGGCGATAGGATGTTAGCAGGATAGGCTTACTAAAGCTCGTGTAAACAATATTTATAGGAGAGAAGACGGGGTGAGTTCTCCATCTCTCTTAGGAAGGTCTTCTGTCTTTTTAAAATTATATATATATCTTTTTGATGTTCGAGATCGCCTCCGTGTGGTTCATCCTAAGTAGCTAATCGAATATGCTTTTGTCTCTTGGAATCGTATCATCCATGGCGAGGGTATCGTATAATAAGAGAACGGTTGCTTTTAGGAGTGATCTGTTCATCTAACTATAAATTTAATAAGAGAAGAAAGAGCAAGTAAAGTAAAATAGTACGCCCGGTTCACCAGGTTCTACCACTGCGGGGCCTGAAAGGGCTTCTTCAATAGTAACATAATCCGAAGCCAGTACAGTATAGTACCACGACACAAGCTTTAACCACTGAAGTACCCAATGCCTAAGCTCCAAAAACTGCAAATCATCCTCAGACATTAAGTCTTCTGGAATGACTTTTAGTTCCCTTGGTTTAAGCAGTGTACGTAATAAAAAAATAAGATGACCTTTGAGGTAAGGATTGAGGGGATAACCCCTTCCAAGCCAGAACTCTAAAGGCGCTGTAAGCCCTTGCCAGGCTTCCCAAACATTACGCGAATGCGCTCCCAGTGTCGGTCCGATCACACGAGCCTGCTACCCTATAGCCTGCGCCGCCTAAACGAGCCAGTGTGGAGAAACGTTTCACTCCATACTTAAGCCCGAAGGCAACTAGACCAAAGGGTGAACGAGTCAAGAGAGCTAAACGGAGATAAATAGGTGACTTTATTTATCCTCCGCGGACCCATAATCGTTTTGCAAACTCAAGAGCGCCAATTCGAGAGATAAAGACTTCATTGGTTATATTTGAACACCGAGGTCGTCCAACAACTCGCGATATTTGGCAGCAACTAGCGAGTCCAAGATGACTATATCGTCACCTAAGATTGCATAATTTCGGAATGGAGTTACTACTCCTGGATAAACCAGTTCTGCCGCCAGCCACACAACAAAGTGATGGCTTAAAGGTAAAGAGTGGCCAGGAAGCCAGGTATCCCAAGGGTTGTCCTGTGACAAAGTCAACACTACTACTCCTCTTGACTAATGGAGGAAGTAGAGAGAAGACGCTATCACCAAGACACGAACCCACAACGGATTCGGCCCTAGAATAACCAAACATTAATCCAAGCATATGTAATTGAAATGACCGAGGCCATCTATCGGTTGCTGACTTTAAATCGAAACAATAAGACTCCTTAAAACCGACTAAACGGTATAAGGGTCTTAATTGGTCGAATGTGCCATCAGTAGGGAGACGGCGTAAAACCGCCATCAACCACTTATGTTATGGTATGGAGCAAGCAACCTTTTCTTGATGTTTTTACCTTTAG